TTGGTACATGTTTTCTTAAACCTCCCATAAGACCCATATTCTGGCTTTTCGCTGGAGAATATCCAACAATAGTTTCCATTGAATGAATAATGGATCCGGATCCTAAAAATAATAATGCTTTGGAATAAGCATGAGTAATCAAATGAAATAAAGCGCTTCGATAAGACCCCATACCTAGAGCTAACATCATATAACCCAATTGGGACATTGTGGAATAGGCTAAACCTCTCTTAATGTCTTGTTGAGCAAGAGCTAAAGTAGCTCCTAATAATACTGTTATTATTCCTATAACCGAGATCAAATACATTATGTAAGGTATAACTCTGAAAAGAGGAAGAAGCCGAGCTACAAGAAAAATCCCCGCCGCTACCATAGTAGCAGCATGTATAAGAGCCGAAATAGGAGTAGGCCCCTCCATGGCATCAGGTAACCATATGTGAAGGGGGAATTGGGCGGATTTAGCAACTGCACCGGCAAATAAGAGAACAGCGCATAACGTAATAAATAGAAAATTTACCTCATTATTATAAATCAAGTTAGTGAATATTTCGAATAAATCCCTAAATTCGAAACTCCCCGTTATCCAATAAAAACCTAAAATTCCTAATAATAAACCAAAATCCCCTACACGATTAGTTACAAACGCTTTTTGACAAGCATTTGCCGCAACAGGTCGTGTAAACCAAAATCCTATTAATAGATAGGAACACAGCCCAACCAATTCCCAAAAAATATAAATTTGTATCAAATTGGAACTAGTAACTAATCCCAACATGGAAGTACTGAAAAAACTCATATAAACAAAAAATCTCAAATATCCTTGATCATGAGCCATATAATTATCACTATAAATAAGAACCATAATTCCAACAGTAGTGATTAATATTGACATAATAGAAGTAAGTGGGTCGATCAAGTATCCGAAGTCTAAAGAAAAATCATTATTGATGATCCAAGACCATCCATATTGATAAAAAGAACTGCTATTGATTTGCTGAATAGACAGGGAGATTGAAAAGATCATGACTATGCTTAACAATAAAACACTCTGAAAAGCCCACATACGGCGAAAACTTTTTGTTGCCGTTGGAAAAAGAATAAGTCCCGCTCCTATTAACATAGGGACTGGAAGTGGAATGAAAGGTATGATCCACGCATATTCATATGTCTGTTCCATAAAAAAGTTTTGAATTCTTAATTAATTGTTTCCGATTCACCGGATCTTACCTCTTTTGAAAGGAGTCAATAAAAAGTAAAAATATGGACTAACTTAAACTAATTTGAAATTTTAATCGAATTTTCTATTCTTACTTATTCTGAGTCTTTGCTAAATACTTCAACTATTGAAATCACAAAGTTACAATTGGTCAAATGATATGAAAGGGATTAATTACTAATCTCCTTTGAAACAGGCCTATTTTTGATCCAAGTTTGACCAAAGATAGTGAATCGAACGGGGATTCAAGTTTTTCATTTCCTGAAGTAAAAACGCGGTTCTTATCTTTAAACCTTTCGAGGTATTTTATTGCATGTAAATGAAATGTGGAACCATAAAAAAAATCGAATATTTTTGGGATTCCTTATTTTATTTTTGATTTTTATTAAGTTCAATTTCTTAAGTTCAACTAATTTTCTTTCTTCATTTCTACGGAAAAGCCGATTATCAAATTCTATAGGTATAGATTTTTTGAATCAAAAAGAATGGGAAATTGTGAAATAAAGATACCAGTCACTAGAGAATCTTTTCTTTTTTACGATTATGAATGTTTTATGGAATAGAAAGACTTGAAAAAACGCATATTGGCCTTCTGTTTTTATTTCCAGTATTCTGCAATTTTTACATATCTTTTACCTATCTCGATAATGTTTTATTTGAGGAGAACACTATTAGCTCGAAAATAAATATGTATTAAAAAGAATTCGTTTTGAACAATAGATGTCTTTCACATCCAGCTATAACAATGAGTAATTTTTTAATTTATAAATGGCAGTTCCAAAAAAACGCACTTCGACATCAAAAAAGCGTATTCGTAAAAATATTTGGAAAGGGAAGGGATATTGGATAGCATTAAAGGCTTTTTCGTTAGCGAAATCTCTTTCTACCGGGAATTCAAAAAGTTTTTTTGTACGCCAAACCCAAATAAATAAGTAATAAAACGTTAAAATAATTTGAATCAACTTGAAAAAATAATTCAATTATTATTAAATTATTCAATTATTATCTAATTGAATAATTTAACGATTTCCCCTTCCTATTTGATATTGATTAACTCACCAATCCATATGTAATGGAACTCTATTCGCTTTTCTGATTGATATAGTAAATAATTGATATATAAAATAATAGAATTAGGAAATCCTCTATTTACTATATCAATCACTGAATAATAACTTTTTTGTTGACAAAAGAATAAAGATCATTTCTATTCCAAGGTGGGGAGTTTTATTTTCCCCATCGACCTATTTGCAGAATAAAATGAAAAAAAAAATTCTATATTTGCATCTCTATAGCTATAGAAGAACGTATATAAAAATCTTTAGTGAAAGTTAAAAACTCATTGAAATTTCTTGATTCTATTTTGAAACCTTTTTGTTTTGTCGACCTTTCTAACTTTTGATTTTCTCTGAATTATTATATAATCCCCCATATATATCTTGCCCTTAACCCAATAGAGAAAATTGATTAATGAAATTTTGTATGGCTAATTGTGAATTTTGAGCGATACAAAATGGGTTCTTTTCTTTCTATTTTGTCGTCAAAATCCCTTTTTTGTTTTATTTTAGATTTCCAATTTAGATTTCTAAAAAAAAAAAATAAGAAATTGCTGCTTAAACAATGAAAACAAATTTTTCACTCTATTCCTTAGTCCTTAATTTGAGTATAGAACGGTTTAGTTACAAGAGTTTAATTCTGAATTCGAGGAAAGCATAAAATATAGGAAAGTCCCAGGTTAAATAAAAAAACTAAGACTCTAAACTGAAATCGAAAATAATGAACCTTCAACCTCAAATTCCTATTTGAACAACTTTTTATTGTTATTGATCCATTTGAATCATTACTAAACTAAAATAGCTTACTCAATCTCGACGATTGCTTATTCATAGGCTATTATGAGTTCAAGACAGGCCGCTATGGTGAAATTGGTAGACACGCTGCTCTTAGGAAGCAGTGCTAATGCATCTCGGTTCGAGTCCGAGTGGCGGCATACCATCTTCTAAAAAGGATAAATAGATCTTATAATGAATTCAATTCCCGATTTCCATTTTCGAATTATGTAATTAAGGGACTCTTATTTTTTAAGATTTTTTATGATATTTTCAACCTTAGAGCATATATTAACTCACATTTCCTTTTCGATCGTTTCAATTGTAATTACAATTCATTTGATAACCCTTTTAGTCGAGGAAATTGTAAAACTATACGATTCGTCAGAAAAGGGCATAATAGTGACTTTTTTCTGTATAACAGGATTATTAGTTACTCGGTGGATTTCTTCAGGACATTTCCCACTAAGCGATTTATATGAATCATTAATTTTCCTTTCATGGAGTTTCTCCCTTATTCATATAATTCCGTATTTCAAAAAAAATGTTTTCATTTTAAGTAAAATAACTGGACCAAGTGCTATTTTGACCCAAGGCTTTGCTACTTCAGGTATTTTAACTGAAATACACCAATCTGGAATATTAGTACCTGCTCTTCAATCGGAGTGGTTAATAATGCACGTAAGTATGATGATATTGGGCTATGCAGCCCTTTTATGTGGATCGTTATTATCAGTAGCACTTCTAGTGATTACATTTCGTAAAAACAGAAAGCTTTTTTATATTTATAAGAGCAATGGTTTTTTAAACGCGTCATTTTTCGTGGGTGAAAATGTTTTCGAAAATACTTCGTTTTTTTCTGCTAAAAATTATTACAGGTTCCAATTGATTCAACAATTGGATTATTGGAGTTATCGGGTTATTAGTTTAGGATTTACTTTTTTAACCATAGGAATCCTTTCGGGAGCGGTATGGGCTAATGAAGCGTGGGGGTCATATTGGAATTGGGACCCAAAAGAAACTTGGGCATTTATTACTTGGATCGTATTTGCAATTTATTTACATACTCGAACAAATAGAAATTTGCGGGGTGCAAATTCTGCAATTGTAGCGTCTATAGGCTTTCTTATAATTTGGATATGCTATTTTGGGGTCAATCTATTAGGAATAGGGTTACATAGTTATGGTTCTTTTCCATCAACATTTAATTGAATTCAAGACAAGTTATTACAAATACAAGAGCGGGTGACGCATTGTATGAACTAGCATGCGGGCCGTGTGAATCAAATATTGTATTGATGATTCACACGGTTTTCTATCATATGTAGTTCAATTTCATTGTTTTTACTTAATTCTTCTCTTAATTGATCTTAATTGAAGAAAAAAAAGAAAACTTTTTTTCATTGTCCAAGAATGTTTTTAAAAACAAACATAGGTTTTTTTATTTCAGTCATCCAATTATTTCTAAAAAAAATTAGATAGAATAACTTCGACCTTGTCAATTGCTAATGAAAGAACGAAATCGGGGTATATACCAATACCGATGACGGGTAAAAAGATGGAGATCGAAAGAAATAACTCTCGCGGTCCAGAATCAAAAAAAGAATCCTTCGGAGCGTTAAATAGCTTGTATCCATAGAACATCTGGCGTGGCATAGATAATGAATAAATAGGAGTTAATATAATTCCAATTGCCATTACAAAAGTAATTAGTAGTTTTGGAATGAAAAGATATTTTTGGCCGGTAATTATTCCAAAAAATACTAGCAATTCGGCAACAAAACCACTCATACCTGGTAATGCAAGGGAAGCCATCGAAAAGCTACTAAACATCGTGAACATTTTTGGCATTGGAATAGCTATTCCGCCCATTTCGTCAAGATAAACAAGGCGGATTCTATCATAAGTCGTTCCCGCCAAGAAAAAAAGTGCAGCACCAATAAATCCATGAGAGATTATTTGTAAAAGGGCTCCATTAAGTCCCGTATCGGTTAGAGAACTAATTCCTATAATTATGAAACCCATATGAGAGACAGAGGAATAGGCTATTCTTTTTTTTAAATTCCGTTGGCCAAGAGATGTTGAAGCTGCATAGATTATTTGTATTGTACCTATTATCATCAACCAAGGAGAAAATATAGAATGGGCATGAGGTAATAATTCCATATTGATTCGAATTAATCCATACGCTCCCATTTTTAATAAGATTCCGGCTAGAAGCATACAAGTACTGTAATGTGCTTCTCCATGGGTATCTGGTAACCATGTGTGTAGGGGGATAATGGGCGATTTGACAGCAAAAGCAATAAAAAATCCAATATAGAAGATTATTTCTAAAATCACAGGATATGATTGATTAACTGATGTTTCAAAATTTAATGTCGGTTCATTAGAACCATATAAAGCAACACCCAAAACTCCCATTAAGAGAAAAACAGAACCCCCTGCCGTGTACAAAATAAATTTTGTAGCTGAGTACAGACGTTTCTTTCCTCCCCACATGGCTAGAAGTAGATAAACAGGAATTAATTCTAACTCCCACATGATGAAAAAAAGTAAAAGGTCCCGAGACGAAAATGATCCAATTTGACCACTGTACATTGCTAACATGAGAAAATGGAATAATCTAGAATCTCGAGTAACTGGCCAAGCCGCTAAAGTCGCTAAAGTCGTGATAAATCCTGTTAATAAAATGGGTCCTATAGAAAGTCCATCTATTCCTAATCTCCAATGGAAATCAAAAAAATCGACCCATTTATAATCCTCTACTAGTTGGATTAATGGATCATCCGATTGGAAATGATAACAAAATACATAAGTTGTTAGAAGGAGTTCTAAAATACATATACATATGGTATACCACCGGATTACCCTATTTCCTTTATGGGGAAGAAAGAAAATTAAAGAACCCGCAAATATCGGAAAAACTACAATTATTGTTAACCAAGGAAAATAATTCGTAGTAAAGACAAGATACACTTAGACCAAAAAAACCCGTGCTCAAAATATTTTGATTTTCGAGCACAAGTTTGTCGGTAAAAAAATTAAATGGATTCAAGTAGAGTTTTCTCGAACGTATCAATAAGCTAGACCCATACTGCGAGTTGTTTCATGCCATAAATAAACTCGTACACTCAAGAAATCCGTTGGACAGGCGGATTCACATCTCTTACAACCAACGCAGTCCTCTGTTCGTGGAGCAGAAGCAATTTGTTTAGCCTTACAACCGTCCCAAGGTATCATTTCTAATACATCCGTGGGGCAGGCTCGGACACATTGAGTACATCCTATACACGTATCATAAATCTTTACTGAATGTGACATTTGGTCTATACGTTTTTTAATGTTCTAAATTTTCGATCTAGTAAACTTAGAAACGAATTTTATATTTATATACCAGATGAATCAATGAGTTATCAGAATTTTCTAATTAACCCCTTTCTGGATTGGTTTATGAGATATGAGAGAGGCCAAAATACTTTGATTTCTTATATTTTGCAAATACGATCATACTTTACGTATTAAACATGCTAATTAAAATCGATTTCTCAATATTAGAATGTAAATGATTACTATTAATTATTCAACAAATTTGATTGGTTGATACGAGTTGATTTTCTATTACGATAAATTGATGAAACAATAGCCAGTCCAATGGCTGCTTCAGCGGCTGCAATAGCTATAACAAAAATTGAGAAAATGTCTCCTTTTAATTGACGATTATCAAAAAAATCAGAAAATGTTACAAAATTTATATTAACCGCATTCAATAGAAGTTCAAGACACATAAGGGCTCTAACCATATTTCGACTTGTGATCAATCCATAGATACCGATAGAAAATAAATAGGCACTCAAAACAAGTACATGTTCGAGAATCATTAAACAACTCCTTATCAATCTCGACTCCTTTCAATATGAACAACAATTCAACTAATTTAATAGACTAGTATATAACAAGTATGGAACAAAGAAATATATTGGTACTAGATTGACCTAAAGTCTTTCTATTTATCCAGCTAGAATTCAAATAGAATTGAAGGAAAATAAATGTGATAAGACAGAACAAAATTTTATTTTAATTCCAAGTTTTAATAGAAATTTTTTATTGACGAGCTACAGCAATTGCACCTATTAAAGCAACTAAAAGGATTATTGAAATAAGTTCAAATGGGAGAAAAAAATCTGTTGATAAATGAATTCCAATTTGTTGACTATTACTTAGAAAATCTTGCTCTATAATCTGGTTTGATCTTGTAGTCCAAATAATCCCGTACCATGACGTATCTGAAATAATAGTAATTAGTGAAATAAAAAGACTTATACAAACCATCGAAGTAATTCCATCTCCTACGGTCCAAAGATGAAAATCCTTGTAATATTCGGAGCCATTCATGAACATCACAGCAAAAATGATTAAAACATTTATAGCTCCTACGTAAATAAGTAGCTGCGCAGCAGCTACAAAATAGGAGTTAGATAGAATATAGACTAACGATGTACAAACAAGAACCAATCCCAAAGAAAAGGCCGAATAAATTGGATTGGGAAGTAATACCACTCCTAGACCCCCTAATATAAGACCCGATCCTAGAAAGACTAAAAGAAAATCATGTATTGGTTCAGATAAATCCATTTTTTATAAAAAATCAAAAACGAAGAATTTCATGACTTTATTGACCTGACCAGGAAAAAAGCAGTTTTTCTATTTTTTATGATACTTTGAAATTGTTAATTGAATGAAATTCTAATGGGTATAAATTGAGGTGGATGCTTTTATTTTATTGGACCACTATCCATTCTTTACTCGTCGAAAGAGTAGTTTAAACCTATCTATTTTTGATATCATTTATCTACTTTGAAACCATTACTATTTTACTATTCTCTATTATAATATATAATATGGAAATCCGTTTTGTTTTCAATCTAAATTAAGCTAGTAGTCTCATTAAGTAACCACTAGTTTGAATTGCCCAAGCAATAATCTCATTGTTTTAGATCCGAACTAAGCCTTCGTAATTCGTAATTTTTTTGAATCGAATTAAGGGTTTATTCATTGTTTATTTGAGGTAAATGCAAAATTGTTCGAATTGTGTAATCATCAATTACTGACATTGGTAAGCGACCCAAAGCGATTTGATTATAATTCAATTCGTGACGATCATAAGTAGAAAGTTCATATTCTTCGGTCATTGATAAACAATTTGTTGGGCAATACTCAACACAATTACCACAAAATATACAGATTCCAAAATCAATACTGTAATTCAGCAATCGTTTCTTTCGAATATCAGTTTCCAACTTCCAATCAACAACGGGTAAATCTATAGGACATACACGCACACATACCTCACAAGCAATGCATTTATCAAATTCAAAGTGTATTCGGCCTCGGAAACGTTCCGATGTGATCAATTTTTCGTAGGGGTATTGAATAGTTACAGGTAAACGATTTGCGTGGGACAGGGTAATGATGAAACCTTGGCCGATGTATCTGGCGGCTCGTATTGTTTGTTGACCATAATTTAGGAATTCCGTTATCATAGGGAGCATATGTTGAATATCTATAAAAAAGATTTTATGCTTGTTTCTTTCTCTTGTTTGAGACAAGTCGTGAATCTAGGATATTGTGGTCTTTTACAGTGAAAGAAGTTGGAACGAGGTTGTTAATAATAGATTACCTAGAGAAATCGGTAAAAGAAATTTCCACCCAAGATTTAATAGTTGGTCCATTCTCAGCCTCGGTAAGGTCCATCTTGTTGCAATAGGAATGAACAAAAACAAATAAGTTTTGGCTAATGTGATAAAAATACCAATTAGTCTTCCAAAGACTTTACCCCTTTTATTTATGCCAAATAGCTCAGGAACTAATATGTATGGAATAGAAAGATTCCAACCTCCCAAGTAAAGAACTGTTACAAATAATGAAGAAACTAGTAGATTCAGATATGAAGCAATGTAAAATAAACCAAATTTGATACCTGAATATTCGGTTTGATACCCTGCTACTAATTCTTCTTCTGCTTCTGGTAAATCAAAAGGTAATCTTTCACACTCGGCGAGAGACGAAATTAGAAAAACGATAAACCCGATGGGTTGACGCCACAAATTCCATCCCCAAAAACCATATTTTGACTGCGCTTCCACTATATCAACTGTACTTGAACTATTAGATAATCATAGTCGATGATAACATCACTGTGCCCATCGCTATTACAGAACCGTACGTGAGATTTTCACCTCATACGGCTCCTCAGAGGTCACAAATAAATCTAAGGGCCCTTTCCTCTTCTTTATCTTGATATGTTTGTCAGATAGAGTCAAAATCTATCCTAAGGTCCCAAATTAGACCAATGGAATTCTGTCTGCTATATTTAAAATTAATAAATAAGTGCTTCTGAATTTATCTCATCTTTTAAGAATTTTAATTTGGCTTTGTTGATTAATAACCTTATCATTAAATAAAATCAAAAAAAAATGTGCTTTATAGCAATATCACATATACATTTCAACCTGGAATTTTCAATTACGAAAAAAATTAGAGAGTTGATTAGTTCATGAATCATGACAAAAATTTGATCTCTCTAAATATAAATAGAAATCAAAATTAAATTATAGGAAAGAAAGAATAAGAACAAAAAAAGAAAAAGGAAGAAAAAAACAACGACATCTCTCCTTTTTTCTTTTGCAATTAGATTCTTTTCTTTCTATTTTGATTTATTTTATTTCATTCCTATTCTCCTTTCTCCGAAAAAGGGACTTTAACCAAAGTAAAAGATTACTTCGTTCTTGATAGTTATTTACTTACTCAGTGGATAGGAACATACTCTGGATCAGAATCATGGGGAGTACTTCTTGATCATTTCTACGAACGTAAAGCCCCAATTTGAATTCCTTTTATGTACAGAAATATCCTCTTGGATAACTTACATAATCTCAATTATTAATCCTTTGTGTATCTTGGTCTTCCTAACCATCCACTTATTTTTTCTTTCAAAAACCTCCTGTTGTGGAAATCCATCTATGGTAATAGACAAGAAAAACTCCATACAGTTGATCTTTTGAACCCGCTTCAAGTTATCATGACAATTCACGAATCTTGGGGTAAACAATCTCTATTGCTTATGTTTACTTTTTTCACCATTTGATTTTTGTACATAGGAAATGAGACTCAACTTTTTACTGCAAATTTCGAAGCCGTTTTCTTTCACTCATATAACTATCTGGTTTAGTTCATCAACTTAAATGCTGAAGAAAAATATATATAGTCAATCAAATCTTTTTATCCTTGTTTCTAGAAAGAAAAGAATTTGGAGACATTTTAGGGCTCACCGAATCACACGTAGAGATATTGATAACACACATAGAGCTAATGGTATTTCATAACTAATTGATTGAGCAGCTGCCCGTAGACCACCCAAAAAGGAATATTTATTATTTGATCCATACCCCGACATAAGAAGTCCAACGGGAGCAATACTTGAAATGGCAATCCAGAAAAAAACACCAATACTAAGATCGGCTAGAACAAGGTGATCACCAAAAGGAATTACTGAATAACTTAAAAAGATAGATATTACTGCTATGGATGGTCCGATACTGAATAAACGAGTATCTCCTGTAGATGGAATAAGGTTCTCTTTCAAAAGTAGTTTTGTCCCATCTGCTAGAGCTTGAAGAATTCCTAAAGGTCCGGCATATTCAGGTCCGATACGTTGTTGTATTCCTGCAGATATTTCTCTTTCTAACCAAACAATTACTAGTACACCTATTGTGATTCCTAATACAAGAGTCAAAATAGGTACAAGAATCCATATGATCCCATAGACTTCTTTTAAGGATTCCAATTTGGAAAAAGAATTGATAGTCTCCATTTCTGTTGTATCAATTATCATTTCAACGATCAACTTCTCCCATAATGATATCTATGCTACCTAGTATTGTCATAATATCAGCCAATTTCATTCTTTTAACTAACTGAGGAAGAATTTGCAAATTGATAAAACCTGGTGGGCGAATTTTCCATCTCCAAGGAAAAACGCTCTGATCTCCTATCAGAAAAATTCCCAATTCTCCTTTTGGGGCTTCAACTCTCACATAAAGTTCTTGTTTCGACAATTCAAAAGTTGGAGAAGGTTTTTTACTAATAAACCGATATTCAAAATCATTCCATTCAGGATCTTTTAATCTGTCAAAACGTCGGATTTCTAAATTTTCGTAAGGTCCTCCTGGAATTCCTTCCAGAGCCTGTTGAATAATCTTTATGGATTCTGTCATTTCACTGATTCGTACTAAATAACGAGCTAATGAATCCCCTTCTCGTTGCCATTGAACCTGCCAATCAAATTCGTCGTAAGACTCATAATGATCAACTTTACGAAGATCCCATTCTATTCCGGAAGCTCGTAGCATTGGTCCCGATAAACCCCAATTTACTGCCTCGTCTCTTCCAATAATTCCTACGCCTTCAACTCGTTCTAAAAAAATGGGATTCCGGGTAATAAGTTTTTGATACTCAGCAACCCCTGTTAAAAAATAATCACAAAAATCCAAACATTTATCTATCCAGCCATAGGGTAGATCAGCAGCCACTCCTCCAATACGAAAATAATTATGCATCATTCGCATACCAGTGGCCGCTTCGAATAGGTCATATATCAATTCTCTTTCTCGAAAAATATAGAAGAAAGGAGTCTGCGCACCAATATCCGCCATAAAAGGACCGAGCCATAATAAATGAGAAGCTATCCGACTCAACTCCAACATAATGACTCTGATATAGCTAGCCCTTTTAGGTACTTGAATATTGCCTAATTGTTCGGGTCCATTTATGGTTATTGCTTCTGTGAACATAGTAGCTAAATAATCCCACCGTGTTACATAAGGCAAATATTGTATAATTGTTCGGTTTTCTGCAATTTTCTCCATCCCTCTATGTAAATAACCCAATATTGGTTCGCAGTCGACAACATCTTCACCATCTAGAGTAACGATGAGTCGAAGAACACCGTGCATTGATGGGTGCTGAGGCCCCATATTGACTATCATGAGGTCTTTTCTTGTAGTTGGTGCAGTCATAAGTTTTTTAACGATTCATTCTTCCATGAATTACTGAAAGTGAAAAGAAGTTCATCAAAATTTAATCGAAACATATAAGTGAAAATGCAATAACTCTTCAAATTAATTTAATCAAATTAACGAGTTTTTGTCTCTCGAATGGCCAATTTATTAATTAATTCTTTATAACGTACTCTATTTTTTTTTGCCAAATAAGCTAGCAGTCGTTGACGTTTTCCCAAAATTTTCTTCAAACCTCTCTGAGATAAATAGTCTTTTTTGTGCAATTCTAAATGTGAAGTAAGTCTCTGTATCTTATTGGTGAAATTGAATACTTGAAATTCAACAGATCCTTTCTTTTCTTCTTGAGAAGTAACTGAAATGACATAATTTTTTACCATAAACGAATTTTCCCTTTCTTTATTTTACAGATATGGATTTTTTCGAATTTTATTGATCAGTAATAATAATTTGATCAGTAATAATAATGCCAGTAATTTGAACGTGGTATATAGACTTAATTTCTTTATGAACCTCTAATTTTATCAATTCCAATAAATTAATCAAATTAAAAAATTGATTCAGATAGGACTCCAAAAAGGTGATAGGTACGTTTTTTTCATTCACAAAAGCGAATAATTGAAACCTAAAATCCTAAAATGAAAAATATTCTGTTGATTCATTTTTAGATCGAATCGATACCTTATTTTATTGATTTAGTATCGTCTACTCGAATTAGATTCGAATGAGATGTAAAACAAGGCATGTGTGCTTTTGTTTACTTTCATATACTCGATACGAGACAGGGTATATAGTACTATCAATTAATTTTCAATCGTGGATACATATGTATTCTTAAGATATTGAAACGGCTACCATTATTGGTATCAAACCAATAACGATTCATACAAGCTAAATCCTCTAATCGATAATTAGGCCAAAGAAAGAACTTCAATTTAATTAATTCATTTTTCTCTTTATATTTATAAAAGGGTTTCCTTTCATCCCAAAATTGACTCCAGTTTTTTACATTGGTTTCATTGCAAAATACTGAATTTCTATCGACACCATCCCAATTCAAAGAATTAAAAAAACTTCGAATTCTCAATTCTCTACGACGTCTAGACCATAAAATATTTTCAGGAACAAGCAAATCAAAATGATTTTGTTCTGTATTTATTTTTTGAGTTTGAGGTTGCAGAATGAATTCGTCAAAATTATTTTTAGCAACATATCTTTGTTCTCGGTATCTTTGATTAGTTTGGTGTTTACTTTTATGAACCAACGAAATACCTATGGTTTGATACATAAGAAATTCTCCATTATTTTTTACAGAGAACCGAATGGGTTCGATAATCAATACCCCCTTCTTTAGTAAGTCTGTAAGAGGTAAATTTGCCTGAATCAGCATTGTATCCAAACACATTTCTCTCCTTTGAATTGACGATATAGTAATTTTGGTTGGATTTGTCAGTCGAAGCAGGAGACAATATACCTTGATATTTTCGAGCAGACTTTGATTCAAAGCATCCTTCCATTTCAATTGAAAAAGCAAATAACGTTGCAAGAACAAATCTAGTTCTGCTTCCGTGTTGCTTTTGTATTGTTTTTTAGTTTTACCCTTTTTTGTGTCTGATTCCACGTAATCTTTTTCAAGATCGTTTTGATGTTTTGAGAAAACAGGGCCCCGATTTTCTTTGTTTTCTATACTCGATCCATGCTCTCTTTGACTTGCGGGTTCTTTTGCTTCTTGAATTCTATTCTTTTTTTTTTTATTTGATGGTATCAAAAAGTTTTGTTTTTGGTTTTGACTAACCTTTTCATTTGTATTCAAATTTAAAAGAAGGAATTTGCTTGGTATAATCCACGGTTTTATTTTATAGACATTAGAAAGTAGTAAAAATTCTGGGAAGAACCAAAATTCCAGATTCAATATGGGACGATTAAATATTTTTTCATTCATTCCCATCCAATCAAAAAAGACTTTTTTCGAATTTTTTTGAGTTTTTTCTGGATTTTGATGAGTTGTAAGATAAAAAACCCCCCTTTTCTCAATTATTTGATAATTATCAATTATTTGATAATTATTAATATCAATTTGAGTATTTGGATTACTGTTGGTATCGATCTTAACCCAGGCCTCAATATCTCCTTTTTGTCTAAGAGAAAAATGGAGAATTTTCCAATCAAAATATTTTCTATCGAGATTTCTTTCTATATCTAGAATATTGCCTTTTCTTAGATAATTATTGATATGCAGATTGCCGGACATATCAACAAAGTTGTGTTTGGACGGGTTGAAATTATATGAAATTTCGAAGTTCTTTTTGACTTGAAAGGGTAATCTAGAAATAAATGAGTCATTTATTTTTTCATAATTAATCGATTTAGATGCTAAAAGATCATATTTATAACATTTTTTAAAATTATCTTTTTCGTTTGATAATGAATAGAGTTTCAAATCATTTTCTTTTTTGTAATGACTTAATTGGTCTTTTTCATATGAATTCCATTTGTTTAAGTTTCTATTTTTATTTTGAGTCATACAACTTTGATTAACTTTAGTTCGCCATTTTTTTGGCATTAATCTAGACCATCTAATCGGAGATAAATCGTATTGATAATGCCGTCTTAACCAGTTTTTCCATTGATTGATTCTATAACTCTGAAGTTTCTTATGTTTTAATTCTGAATGAAATATTCCTAGTGTTCTAAAATAGTCCTTTATTTTAGTCGTAAGGAAACAAGACATTGTGTTATATTGAAGAACAGATCTAAATTTAGACAAATTAATAACTTGGGTTTGTGATAATTTGTAAAATACATATGCTTGTGACAAGTAGGATAAATCACAAAAAATATGTGAATTTTGCTTACTAATATTATAAACTGACTTTTT